TTCTCATTATGAACGAACAGGGACTAGTGTTTTTGCAAGAAATTTCTAGCCAACCCCCCCTGCAAAAGGTCTTTTCTTAACACCAAGCGTGTTGGCAATAGATAGAAAAGGTAACTCCAACAATTTATTTGTCCTCAACGCCCCCTATTTCCAGGAATTAGTCACTTCAACAGCCTTCGATGGTTATATGGGTATCCAAAGTACGAACGAGATGGATGTTGGTTTTCCCAACCATTCTTGTTAGTCCCGATCCTGATCAGGAAAGGGGAGAATTTTTAACAAAGTTTTTTGTGTGGTTGATTCCTAGATGTAGTGCTTCTTCCCCTATGCCACCTAATTGGTACTAGTGAAGTAGTATTAACCTGTAATCCAGAACCTATAGGCTAACCTTTCGCTCAAGACTAGAATCAAAAATTGAAGCATATGAGGTTGCATCAACCGAGGATACACGACAGAAGGTATTGTTCTCGGTTTCCCCAAACTTCACCTTCAACAAGCGTAGGTTTTTTTTTTCAAAAAAACAACAATTTTCTTTCTATCCGGAAGCGTGTGCCCTTCTCGTAAGACTGAGAAAAAAAAAAAAAAAGAATCAAATCGCACCATCTCTGTAATAGGTAAATGCCTCCTTTTCTCCTGAAGTTGTCGGAATTATTCGTAATAAGATATTGGCTACAATTGAAAAGGTCTTATCAATAAAATTTCCATTTATCCGCGATCTCGGCATAGGTAACAATCCATTCGATAATTCTTCTCATTACCTCTCGTGGGATAAAAAATCCCACAAACAAAGGAATCGTACAGTACAAAATACCATAAAAGCGGACCCATTCTAAAAAAAAAACGTGCGGAACCTATACTCAAATTGTTCCCTTTTGACAGGAATCAATAGGAAATCTTTGAATCCGATTGGACTTCATTTAAAAAAAGTAGTATATGGATATAGTAAGGAGTATAGTAATTAACAAAACTATTCTATTAGCCTTTTAGCGAAGTTATAAGGAAGAATCTAGGAATTTTTTCTACAGATTATGAAAATTTGAGAAGTTTTGATTGGATTAGGATTCACGGAACAAAAAGAATCAAATAATCACTCTTTCTATGATTCAAATAGAATAAGCACCCCCTTTTTGCTTATTTGCATAGCGTGTATACACCAAAGTATACAATCGAAATAGAAAAATCCGCGGTTTCATTCATGAATTTGTAATCGAGCTGTAAGAAGTTTTCGTTGAGAAATCTTCAACGGATAAGGGGTTTTTTGAATTCCTATCTAACCGGAGTCAAGTAAGTATTAATCTAATCACGTCTAAATAGAATCATATTCTAAAATATATGGGTCGGGCGACCCGTTCCAATTCAGTGTTTAATCCGGTACCATTCTAAACATCAGAATCATAAAAAGAGGGGGTCGTCGTCTTGACAAAACAAACTTGACTCAATATAGCTTTTTTTGTTTTTCATTTTATTGTTATAATCGATTGGTCATACCTATACCGTAAAAAAAAAGAATACTGCAATATTCTAAATGAAATGGATCGCTATTCACCCGTTTTATGGGTAATAATCATAATCATAAGATTATGTAGGAGAGGTGGCCGAGTGGTTCAAGGCGTAGCATTGGAACTGCTATGTAGGCTTTTGTTTACCGAGGGTTCGAATCCCTCTCTTTCCGTATCTTCACCTACATTACGAATCTTATCGCTCGCAATGTATCAAATAAAAATGAAGACTATTATTCGAACCGTTAAACCAGCCCTCTCTTTATCTTTGATATCGATTCACTATTCCTAATTGTATTCTAATTGTAATTGCCTGTGGTACGGAAAATACTGGAAAGAGTAGAGTATTCAGGGCATAAAAAATTCCCCCGATCCATTTAAGATAAGTGAATGGAAGAGGAGAAAAAGGGGAAAAATTCACCGCACCCTTGTTTGGTATTTTAATTAGGTTCAAATCTGACGAGAATAATATTCTACGACTAGCAACTCTTTTATTTTCAAACCAACCCACTCACGATCTATTATTTGATTGACTACTCCTTTATACTGGGAGGAGTCAAGAATCAAATGTTTTGGTCTTGGTAACTTCCATTTCCGATTCCGATGAGGGGATGAATCAAGAGAATTTTGAATCAGCGCTCTGGATTTTTGTTCATCTCTTGTCGTAATAATATCTCGGGGTTTACAGCGATAACTTGGTATATCTACTATACGACCATTAACTAAAATATGTCTATGGTTAACTAATTGTCGGGCTCCTGGAATGGTCGAAGCCATGCCTAATCGAAAAAGGATATTATCCAAACGCATTTCAAGTAATTGTAGTAAAACCTGACCCGTTGAGCCTTTGGCTTTTCCAGCAATACGAACATAGTGGAGTAATTGTCGCTCTGTCAGACCATAATGAAAACGCAATTTTTGTTTTTCTTCTAGACGAATACAATATTGAGATTTTTTCCCAGAACGCGGTGGCGTTCGAGACTCAATTCCGGGCGCATACT